GCTATCGTAGCTTAAATAAAGCATAACACTGAAGATGTTAAGATGGGCCCTAGAAAGCCCCGAAAGCACAAAGGCTTGGTCCTGACTTTTCTATCAACTCTAGCCTAACTTACACATGCAAGTATCCGCACCCCTGTGAGAATGCCCCACAGTTTCCCGGAAGGAAACAAGGAGCTGGTATCAGGCACAATATATTTTAGCCCAAGACACCTTGCTTAGCCACACCCTCAAGGGACCTCAGCAGTGATAAACATTAAGCCATAAGTGAAAACTTGACTTAGTCAAGGCTAAGAGGGCCGGTAAAACTCGTGCCAGCCACCGCGGTTATACGAGAGGCCCAAGCTGATAGACACCGGCGTAAAGCGTGGTTAGGAGAATACATATAATTAAAGTCGAATGTTTTCAAAGCTGTTATACGCATACGAGAACTAGAAGCCCAACAACGAAGGTGACTTTACAGTTTCTGAACCCACGAAAGCTAAGGCACAAACTGGGATTAGATACCCCACTATGCCTAGCCCTAAACATTGATAGCCAATTACACTTCTATCCGCCCGGGAACTACGAGCGTAAGCTTAAAACCCAAAGGACTTGGCGGTGCTTTAGATCCACCTAGAGGAGCCTGTTCTAGAACCGATAACCCCCGTTAAACCTCACCTTTTCTTGTTTTACCCGCCTATATACCACCGTCGTCAGCTTATCCTGTGAAGGTCCACTAATAAGCAAAATTGGCATAGCCCAAAACGTCAGGTCGAGGTGTAGCGAACGAAAAGGGAAGAAATGGGCTACATTCTCTATACTAGAGAACACGAATGATAAACTGAAAAACGTATCTGAAGGAGGATTTAGTAGTAAGAAGGAAATAGAGAGTCCTCCTGAAACTGGCCCTGAAGCGCGCACACACCGCCCGTCACTCTCCCCAAGCGCCTTCATTTTATTAAATAAAACCTTTAAACTGCGAAGGGGAGGCAAGTCGTAACATGGTAAGTGTACTGGAAAGTGCACTTGGATTAATCAGAGTATAGCTAAGAAAGAAAAGCATCTCCCTTACACTGAGAAGTCATCCGTGCAAGTCGGATTACCCTGAAGCCCAATAGCTAGCCTAAACAACCAAAAACAACAACCAAACATTAATAAACCCTGACACACGTAAAATCCCAAACAAACCATTTTTCCCCTTTAGTATAGGAGATAGAAAAAGAACTCTGAGCGATAGAAAAAGTACCGCAAGGGAACGCTGAAAGAGAAATGAAACAACCCAGTAAAGCAATACAAAGCAGAGACCACACCTCGTACCTTTTGCATCATGATTTAGCTAGTACTTACTAAGCAAAAAGAATTTTAGTTTAGCCCCCCGAAACTAAGTGAGCTACTCCAAGACAGCCTATTAACAGGGCACACCCATCTCTGTAGCAAAAGAGTGGGAAGAGCTTCGAGTAGAGGTGACAGACCTACCGAACTTAGTTATAGCTGGTTGCCCGGGAATTGGATAGAAGTTCAGCCCTCTGCCTTTCTTTAGTCAAACTAAGTTATACCTCGCCCGACTGAGAGAATGCAAGGGAGTTAGTTAAAGGAGGTACAGCTCCTTTAACACAAGACACAACTTTGCCAGGTGGGTTAAGATCACAATACACCAAGGGACCTGTGCTTTGGTGGGCCTAAAAGCAGCCATCCCAATAGAAAGCGTTAAAGCTCAGGCACAAAACTCCCCATTAATCCTGATAACACCTCTGAACCCCCTATTAATACCAGGCCCTCCTATGCAAACATAGGACTGATTATGCTAATATGAGTAATAAGAAAGAAAAGACTTTCTCCAAGCACAAGTGTACATCGGAACGAACCGCCACCGAATATTAAAGGCCCCAACCCCAGAGGGCACTGAAAACGTTTTAGAAAACAAGAAGAACACTCAACCACCCACCTTTAACCCCACACTGGTGTGCTTACTAAGGAAAAACTAAAAGAGAAAGAAGGAACTCGGCAAACATAAGCCTCGCCTGTTTACCAAAAACATCGCCTCTTGAACCCTACATATAAGAGGTCCCGCCTGCCCTGTGACTATAAGTTTAACGGCCGCGGTATCTTAACCGTGCGAAGGTAGCGCAATCACTTGTCTCTTAAATAGCGACCTGTATGAATGGCATAACGAGGGCTTAACTGTCTCCTTTCTCAAGTTAATGAAATTGACCTCCCCGTGCAGAGGCGGGGATATAAACATAAGACGAGAAGACCCTATGGAGCTTTAGGCACTAAGGCTGCCCACGTAAAAACCTCCTATAAAAGAATATAACTTTGTGGAGCCAGCCTAATTGCCTTTGGTTGGGGCGACCGCGGGGAAACACAAAACCCCCATGTGGAATGGGGTCACTACAACCCTAAAGACGAGAGCTCCCGCTCTAATAAACAGAAATTCTGACCTTACTGATCCGGTTTTGACCGATCAACGAACCGAGTTACCCTAGGGATAACAGCGCAATCCCCTTATAGAGCCCATATCGACAAGGGGGTTTACGACCTCGATGTTGGATCAGGATATCCTAATGGTGCAGCCGCTATTAAGGGTTCGTTTGTTCAACGATTAAAATCCTACGTGATCTGAGTTCAGACCGGAGTAATCCAGGTCGGTTTCTATCTATGATGTAATTTATTTCAGTACGAAAGGACCAAAAAAATGAGGCCCCTGTTCCCGACAAGCCTCCCCCTCACCTACTGACCTCTACTCAAGTGGACAAGAGGGTACAGCCCTAAGCCATAGAGCATGGCATATTAAAGTGGCAGAGCCTGGACATTGCAAAAGGCCTAAGCCCTTTCCACAGAGGTTCAAGTCCTCTCTTTAATTATGATCTCCACACTCATCACCCACATCATTAACCCCTTAGCCTTCATTGTTCCCGTCCTACTAGCCGTAGCCTTCCTCACCCTAATCGAACGGAAAGTACTTGGTTACATGCAGCTACGAAAAGGGCCTAACATTGTAGGACCTTACGGGCTACTTCAGCCAATCGCAGACGGTGTAAAACTATTCATTAAAGAGCCTGTCCGCCCCTCGACTTCCTCCCCCATCCTGTTCTTATTAGCCCCCATGCTTGCCCTCACCCTAGCAATAACCCTTTGAGCCCCCATTCCAATACCCTACCCTGTACTGGACCTTAACTTAACTATTCTTTTTCTCCTAGCACTGTCCAGCTTGGCTGTCTACTCAATTTTAGGCTCTGGGTGGGCATCCAACTCGAAATATGCCTTAATCGGTGCACTCCGAGCAGTTGCCCAAACAATTTCATATGAAGTCAGTCTTGGGTTAATTTTATTATGTTTAATTATTTTAACGGGGGGCTTCACACTCCAAACATTTAATGTAGCCCAGGAAAATGTCTGACTAGTCCTCCCTGCTTGACCCTTAGCAGCAATATGATATATCTCAACCCTAGCAGAAACCAATCGTGCCCCATTTGACCTCACAGAAGGAGAGTCAGAGCTGGTCTCTGGCTTTAACGTCGAATATGCAGGGGGACCTTTCGCCCTATTTTTCTTAGCAGAATACGCTAACATCCTACTCATGAATACGCTTTCCGCACTGCTCTTCCTAGGAGCCGCCCACATCCCTGCCGTCCCAGAATTGACCTCCATCAACTTAATAACTAAAGCAGCCCTTCTATCAATACTATTCCTTTGAGTCCGAGCCTCCTACCCCCGCTTCCGTTATGATCAACTTATGCATCTTGTTTGAAAAAACTTCCTGCCCCTAACATTGGCTCTTGTTATCTGACACCTGGCCCTCCCAATTTCTTTTGCAGGCCTCCCCCCTCAGCTATAACTTAGGAGTTGTGCCTGAAGCTTAAGGGCCACTTTGATAGAGTGTAATACGGGGGTTAAAATCCCCCCAACTCCTTAGAAAGAAGGGGCTCGAACCCAACCCGGAGAGATCAAAACTCTCTGTGCTTCCACTACACCACTTACTAGTAAAGTCAGCTAAAAAAGCTTTTGGGCCCATACCCCAAAAATGTTGGTTAAAATCCTTCCTTTGCTAATGAACCCTTATATCTTAACCACCTTGTTATTAAGCTTAGGTTTAGGCACTACTCTCACATTCATAAGCTCCCACTGACTCCTTGCCTGAATAGGCCTTGAAATTAATACCCTCGCTATTATCCCCCTTATAGCTCAACACCACCACCCCCGAGCCATTGAAGCTACTACAAAATATTTTTTAGCACAAGCCACCGCTGCTGCCACCCTTATATTTGCCGCCATAACAAATGCCTGAATAGAAGGACAATGAGATATTAGCCAAATGTCCCACCCCCTCCCAACTACAATTATCACAATTGCACTAGCGCTAAAAATTGGCCTCGCCCCCCTACACTCATGAATACCTGAGGTCCTCCAGGGATTGAACTTGACCACCGGACTACTCATATCTACATGACAAAAACTAGCACCATTCGCCCTCCTCCTTCAGATACAGCCCGCCAACCCAAACCTCCTAATTTTCCTAGGCCTCGCTTCCACACTAGTCGGCGGCTGAGGAGGCTTAAACCAAACACAACTACGAAAAATTTTGGCATACTCCTCCATCGCCCACCTAGGATGGATAATCCTCGTACTCCAATTTTCCCCCTCCCTCACATTCCTAGCTCTCCTAACCTACTTCATTATAACAGCTGCCACCTTCCTAACATTCAAACTCAACGACTCAACTAATATTAATTCACTTACTCTCTCATGAACAAAAACCCCCGTTCTCACCTCAATAATTCCCTTGATACTCCTTTCCCTTGGAGGGCTTCCTCCCCTTACCGGCTTTATACCTAAATGAATGATTATCCTCGAGCTTTCTAAACAAGGACTAGCAACTATTACCACCTTAGCGGCACTTAGCGCACTTCTAAGCCTATATTTCTATCTCCGGATTACCTACGCAGCCGCCCTCACCATGTCACCGAACACGACAATAGGTACAACCCCATGGCGTATAAAATCAGCACAAACCACCCTTCCTTTAGCGCTTACTTCAATGATAGCACTGTGCCTTCTGCCCCTGACCCCGGGGATCATAGCGGCTCTGGCTTTATAGAGACTTAGGCTAATACAGACCTGGGGCCTTCAAAGCCCTCAGTGGGAGTGAAAATCTCTCAGCCTCTGTAAGACTTGCGGGACATTACCCCACATCTCCTGTGTGCAAAACAGGTACTTTAATTAAGCTAAAGCCTTCCTAGACAGGCAGGCCTCGATCCTACAATATCTTAGTTAACAGCTAAGCGCTCAAACCAGCGAGCATCCGTCTACCTTTCTCCCGCCGTACGGGCGGGGAGGCGGGAGAAAGCCCCGGCAGGGGGTTAGCCTGCTTCTTTAGATTTGCAATCTAATATGTAAAACACCTCGGAGCTGGTACGAAGAGGACTTGAACCTCTGTACATGGGGCTACAATCCACCGCTTAACCCTCAGCCATCATACCCGTGGCAACTACCCGTTGACTCTTTTCAACTAATCACAAAGACATCGGCACCCTTTATATGATTTTTGGTGCCTGAGCCGGAATAGTAGGCACTGCCTTAAGCCTACTCATTCGAGCAGAACTAAGCCAGCCCGGCGCCCTTCTTGGGGACGACCAGATTTATAATGTAATCGTAACAGCCCACGCCTTCGTAATGATTTTCTTTATAGTAATGCCAATCATAATTGGGGGCTTTGGAAACTGACTTATCCCTCTAATAATTGGAGCCCCGGATATGGCATTCCCCCGAATAAATAATATGAGCTTCTGACTACTTCCTCCCTCCTTCCTCCTACTTCTTGCCTCTTCAGGGGTTGAAGCTGGGGCCGGGACGGGATGAACTGTCTACCCTCCTCTGGCAGGTAACCTTGCCCATGCAGGGGCATCTGTAGACCTAACAATTTTTTCTCTGCACTTAGCAGGAATCTCCTCAATTTTAGGTGCAATCAACTTTATTACGACGATTATTAACATGAAGCCCCCTGCCATCTCCCAATACCAAACTCCGTTATTTGTGTGGGCGGTTCTAATTACAGCCGTCCTTCTTCTTCTCTCACTGCCAGTTCTTGCTGCTGGCATTACTATGCTTCTAACTGACCGGAACCTCAACACCACCTTCTTCGACCCCGCTGGGGGAGGAGACCCAATTTTATACCAACACCTATTTTGGTTCTTCGGGCACCCCGAAGTATATATTTTAATTCTCCCGGGATTCGGGATGATCTCCCACATTGTCGCCTACTATTCAGGCAAAAAAGAACCTTTCGGCTACATGGGCATGGTATGAGCAATAATGGCAATTGGCCTCCTCGGCTTCATCGTCTGAGCCCATCACATGTTCACAGTAGGAATGGACGTTGATACACGGGCCTATTTTACTTCCGCCACTATAATTATCGCCATCCCAACAGGCGTGAAAGTGTTTAGCTGACTCGCCACACTTCACGGGGGAGCCATTAAATGAGAAACCCCCTTACTTTGAGCTCTCGGTTTTATTTTCTTATTTACAGTCGGGGGCTTAACAGGAATTGTCCTGGCTAATTCCTCGCTGGACATCGTACTGCATGACACATACTACGTAGTTGCGCACTTCCACTATGTCCTATCAATGGGCGCTGTCTTCGCTATTGTAGCCGCGTTCGTACACTGATTCCCCCTGTTCTCAGGCTATACTCTCCACGACACATGAACAAAAATCCACTTTGGAGTAATGTTCGCCGGAGTAAACTTAACCTTCTTCCCCCAGCATTTCCTGGGCCTCGCAGGTATGCCTCGACGCTATTCAGACTACCCTGATGCCTACACCCTTTGAAACACAGTCTCCTCTATCGGCTCCCTAATCTCACTTGTTGCCGTTATCATGTTCCTGTTCATTATTTGAGAGGCATTTGCAGCTAAGCGAGAAGTGTTGTCCGTGGAATTAACCTCTACAAACGTAGAGTGACTTCACGGCTGTCCTCCCCCTTACCACACATTTGAAGAGCCTGCCTTTGTCCAAGTACAAGCAAACTAACTCGAGAAAGGAGGGAATCGAACCCCCATAAATTGGTTTCAAGCCAAACACATGACCACTCTGCCACTTTCTTCATAAGATACTAGTAAAACAGACATTACACTGCTTTGTCAAGGCAGAGTTGTGGGTTAAAGCCCCGCGTATCTTGCCAATAATGGCCCATCCTTCACAACTAGGACTTCAAGATGCAGCCTCACCTGTTATAGAGGAACTCCTCCACTTCCATGATCACGCCTTAATAATTGTCTTCTTAATTAGCACACTAGTTCTATACATTATTGTTGCCATGGTATCAACTAAACTCACAAACAAATATATTTTAGACTCCCAAGAAATCGAAATTATCTGAACAATTCTTCCAGCTATTATCTTAATCTTAATCGCCCTCCCCTCCCTACGGATTCTTTATCTAATGGACGAGATTAACGACCCACATCTTACTATTAAAGCAATGGGTCACCAATGGTATTGAAGCTACGAATACACCGACTACGAAGACTTAGGCTTTGACTCTTATATAATCCCAACACAAGACCTAACTCCCGGGCAATTCCGACTTCTAGAAGCCGACCACCGAATAGTGGTGCCCGTTGAATCTCCAGTACGAGTTTTAGTTTCTGCCGAAGACGTCCTTCATTCCTGAGCAGTGCCTGCCCTCGGAGTAAAAATAGACGCAGTTCCAGGACGACTAAATCAAACAGCCTTTATCACATCCCGCCCAGGAGTTTTCTACGGACAATGCTCAGAAATTTGTGGAGCAAACCACAGCTTCATGCCTATCGTCGTTGAGGCCGTCCCACTAGAACACTTCGAAAACTGATCCCTAGCAATACTTGAAGACGCCTCGCTAAGAAGCTAAATCGGGCCCTAGCGTTAGCCTTTTAAGCTAAAGATTGGTGACCCCCAACCACCCTTAGTGACATGCCCCAGCTCAACCCTGCACCTTGGTTTGCTATTTTAATCTTCTCTTGACTTGTTCTACTAACCATTATTCCCCCTAAAGTAATAGCCCACACATTCCCAAATGAACCCACCTCACAAAGCACAGAAAAACCAAAAACAGAATCCTGAAACTGACCATGACATTAAGCTTTTTCGACCAGTTTATAAGCCCTGTTCTCCTAGGCATTCCTCTCATTGCCCTAGCCCTATTACTCCCCTGGCTTTTATTCCCCGCCCCTACATCCCGTTGAATCAACAATCGTCTTTTAACCCTTCAAAGCTGATTTATTAACCGGTTTACAAACCAGCTCCTCCTGCCAATCAACCTTGGAGGCCACAAATGAGCCCTGATCCTAACATCATTAATATTATTCCTCATCACCCTTAACATGCTTGGCCTCCTCCCGTATACCTTTACGCCAACAACCCAACTATCACTTAATATAGGCCTCGCTGTTCCTCTCTGACTTGCTACCGTAATTATTGGCCTCCGAAACCAGCCCACCGTAGCCCTTGGCCATCTTCTCCCTGAAGGTACCCCCACCCCATTAATTCCAGTTCTAATTATTATCGAAACTCTTAGCCTGTTTATCCGACCACTCGCCCTAGGAGTCCGACTAACTGCCAACCTAACAGCAGGTCACTTGCTCATTCAGCTTATTGCCACAGCAGCTTTCGTCCTACTGCCTCTTATGCCAACCGTGGCAATTCTTACTGCAACCCTCTTATTCTTACTTACACTTCTCGAAGTCGCTGTCGCAATAATTCAAGCTTACGTCTTCGTTCTCCTATTAAGCCTTTACCTACAAGAAAACGTCTAATGGCCCATCAAGCACACGCATACCATATGGTCGACCCCAGTCCCTGGCCCCTAACGGGGGCCGCTGCCGCTCTGTTAATAACATCCGGTCTAGCAATTTGATTTCACTACAACTCGACTATCCTTATAACACTTGGCACTGTCCTTCTCCTCCTGACAATATACCAGTGATGACGAGACATCATCCGTGAAGGAACCTTTCAAGGCCACCACACAATCCCAGTCCAGAAAGGTCTCCGCTACGGGATAATCCTGTTTATTACATCAGAAGTGTTTTTCTTTCTAGGCTTCTTCTGAGCTTTCTACCACTCAAGTCTTGCCCCTACCCCCGAGCTAGGAGGCTGCTGACCACCTGCCGGAATTACAACACTTGACCCCTTTGAAGTCCCACTCCTAAACACAGCCGTCCTTCTGGCTTCTGGAGTAACAGTTACATGGGCCCACCACAGCATCATGGAGGGGGAACGCAAACAGGCTATCCAATCTCTAATTCTAACAATCCTCCTCGGCTTCTATTTTACCTTCCTCCAAGGACTGGAATATTACGAAGCCCCCTTCACAATTGCAGACGGCGTTTACGGATCCACCTTCTTTGTTGCCACAGGATTTCACGGACTACACGTTATTATCGGCTCAACATTCCTAGCCGTCTGCCTTCTACGCCAAGTTCAGTACCACTTTACATCCGAACATCACTTCGGGTTTGAAGCTGCCGCATGATATTGACATTTCGTTGACGTAGTTTGACTCTTCCTATACATTTCAATCTATTGATGAGGCTCGTAATCTTTCTAGTACTAAAGTTAGTATAAGTGACTTCCAATTACATGGTCTTGGTTAAAATCCAAGGAAGGATAATGAACCTAATCACGACTATCGCACTAATCGCCATCGCCTTGTCAATAGTCCTGGCTGTTGTGTCCTTTTGACTCCCCTTAATTACCCCAGACCACGAGAAGCTCTCCCCCTACGAGTGTGGGTTTGACCCCCTAGGGTCTGCCCGCCTCCCCTTTTCCCTCCGCTTCTTCCTGGTTGCCATTTTATTTCTCCTCTTTGACCTAGAAATTGCCCTCCTCTTACCCCTCCCCTGAGGGGACCAACTTTCCTCCCCCCTCTCAACTTTCTTATGGGCATCCGCTGTCCTTGCCCTCCTGACAATCGGCCTAATTTACGAATGACTCCAAGGGGGCCTTGAATGAGCCGAATAGGCGGTTAGTTTAAGAAAAACCTTTGATTTCGGCTCAAATACTTATGGTTAGAGTCCATAACCCCCTTATGACCCCCATCCACTTCTCCTTCTCAACAGCCTTTATGCTGGGACTGTCCGGACTGGCATTCCACCGCACCCACCTTTTATCCGCCCTCTTATGTCTTGAGGGAATAATACTCTCCCTGTTTATCGCCCTCTCCCTATGATCAATAAGTCTATCCTCCACAAGCTTTTCCCCGCTCCCCATTCTTCTCTTAGCATTCTCCGCCTGTGAAGCAAGCACAGGCTTAGCGCTCCTAGTTGCAACAGCTCGAACACATGGAACCGATCGTCTCCAAGCCCTTAATCTCCTACAATGCTAAAAATTCTTGTCCCAACCCTCATACTCCTACCCACGATCTGGGCAGTTCCAAAAAAGTGGCTCTGACCCACAACCCTACTCCACAGTCTTCTGATTGCAACAGCAAGCTTGTCTTGACTTAAAAACATGTCTGAGACGGGATGATCAACTGCTAACTATTACCTAGCAACGGACGCCCTCTCCACCCCCCTCCTAGTGTTATCATGCTGACTTCTACCATTAATGATTTTGGCCAGCCAAAACCACATAACCCCCGAGCCTGAAAATCGCCAACGACTATACATCTCCCTCCTAACATCCCTCCAAATCTTCCTAATCATAGCATTCGGAGCCACAGAGGTAATAATGTTTTACGTCATGTTTGAGGCTACCCTCATCCCAACGCTCATTCTGATTACCCGGTGAGGTAACCAAACCGAGCGACTAAACGCAGGCACTTATTTCTTGTTTTATACCCTAGCAGGCTCACTACCTCTTCTAGTTGCTCTCTCTCTGCTCTACGCTTCAACAGGCACTCTTTCCCTCTTAATTCTGCAATTTTCGGAGCCCTTACACTTAGCCGGGCTCGCAGACAAATTTTGATGGGCCGGCTGCATATTGGCTTTTCTCGTCAAAATGCCACTGTACGGAGTACACCTCTGACTCCCCAAAGCACATGTAGAAGCACCCGTCGCCGGATCTATGGTCCTAGCAGCTGTCTTACTCAAGCTAGGAGGTTATGGTATGATACGAATACTAATCATTCTCGACCCCCTAACCAAGGAACTAAGCTACCCCTTTATCGTCTTGGCCTTGTGGGGCATCATCATGACAGGGTCAATTTGTTTGCGACAGACAGATCTGAAATCCCTGATCGCATACTCCTCTGTTAGCCACATAGGCCTAGTAGTAGGGGGTATCTTAATTCAAACTCCTTGAGGCTTCACGGGGGCCCTAATTCTCATAATCGCCCACGGATTGACCTCCTCAGCGCTTTTCTGCCTAGCAAACACAAACTATGAGCGCACACATAGCCGAACAATAGTTCTAGCCCGAGGCCTCCAGACTATCCTCCCCTTAATAGCCACCTGATGATTCATTTCTAGCCTCGCCAACTTAGCCCTGCCTCCCCTCCCCAACCTTATAGGAGAGCTAATAATTATCACTTCCCTGCTTAACTGATCATGATGAACCATTGCACTCACAGGGCTGGGCACCCTTATCACAGCGGGCTATTCCCTCTATATATTCCTAATAACCCAACGCGGGAAAACTCCCCCTCATATCCTGGCTATTGAACCCACGCACTCTCGAGAACATCTCCTAATTACCCTTCACCTCCTCCCCCTTCTCTTGCTCATCTTAAAACCTGAATTAATTTGAGGGTGGGCTGCTTGTAGGTATAGTTTAACTAAAACATTAGATTGTGATTCTAAAAACAGGGGTTAAAATCCTCTTACCCACCGAGAGATGCTCGCTAGCAACGAAGACTGCTAATCTTCGCCCCCTTGGTTGAACCCCAAGGCTCACTCGAGCTGCTTCTAAAGGATAACAGCTCATCCGTTGGTCTTAGGAACCAAAAACTCTTGGTGCAAATCCAAGTAGCAGCTATGCACCCCTCTGCCCTAACAATAGCTTCAAGCCTAATCATCATTTTCGCCTTATTAATTTATCCAGTCATCACCACAATTAACCCCGCCCCCCGACAGGAGGGGTGAGCCTTAAATCAGGTAAAAACCGCTGTAAAAACAGCATTTCTCGTCAGCCTCCTCCCCTTAACTCTATTCCTCGATCAAGGGGCTGAAGTCATTACCACCACTTGATGCTGAATGAACACAGAAACCTTCAACATCAACCTCAGCTTCTACTTCGACCAGTACTCAATCATCTTCACCCCCGTCGCCCTTTACGTCACTTGATCTATCCTAGAGTTTGCCTCCTGATACATACACTCCGACCCCAACATAAACCGATTCTTTAAATACCTTCTCGTGTTCCTTATCGCAATGATTATCCTTGTAACCGCCAACAATATGTTTCAATTGTTTATTGGGTGGGAAGGGGTGGGTATTATATCTTTTCTGCTAATCGGCTGATGGTACTCGCGGGCAGACGCGAACACCGCGGCCCTACAGGCTGTTCTTTACAACCGTGTGGGAGATATCGGACTCATCTTTGCAATGGCCTGAATAGCCATAAACGTAAACTCCTGAGAAATCCAACAAATTTTTTCAACTACACAAACGATAGACCTCACACCACCCCTTCTTGGGCTCATCCTCGCTGCCACCGGAAAGTCTGCGCAATTCGGACTACACCCATGGCTGCCCTCCGCTATGGAGGGCCCTACACCAGTATCTGCCCTGCTTCATTCAAGCACAATGGTCGTCGCGGGTATTTTCCTACTCATCCGACTTAGCCCCCTTTTAGAAAATAACCCAACCGCCCTAACCATTTGCCTCTGCCTCGGTGCCCTGACAACCCTCTTTACCGCCACTTGCGCTCTAACCCAAAACGACATCAAAAAAATCGTAGCCTTCTCCACCTCAAGCCAACTAGGCTTAATAATGGTGACCCTCGGGCTAAACCAACCACAACTCGCCTTCTTACACATTTGTACCCACGCCTTCTTCAAGGCCATGCTCTTTTTATGTTCGGGCTCCATTATCCACAGCCTTAACGACGAGCAGGACATTCGGAAAATGGGGGGCATACAGCATCTAACCCCATTTACATCTTCCTGTCTAACCCTGGGTAGCCTCGCCCTAACAGGCACTCCCTTCTTAGCAGGCTTCTTCTCTAAAGATGCAATTATTGAAGCCCTAAATACATCCCATCTAAACGCCTGAGCCCTTGTTCTCACCCTAGTTGCCACCTCCTTCACTGCAGTCTATAGCCTACGAATTGTTTTCTTAGTCTCCATGGGCCACCCCCGATTCAACTCCCTATCCCCCATTAATGAAAACAACCCGGCGGTCATTAACCCCATCAAACGCCTGGCTTGAGGAAGCATCATTGCAGGCCTCCTAATCACCTCTAACATCCTGCCTCTGAAAACCCCCGTAATAACAATACCCCCCAGCCTTAAGCTCGCAGCCCTCGCCGTCACGGCCCTTGGCCTCCTCTCGGCAATAGAGCTTGCCACCCTTACAAGCAAACAGTTTAAACAAGCCCCTGCCCCAATCACCCATCATTTCTCTAACATGCTAGGCTTTTTCCCGGCGACCATCCATCGGATCACCCCTCAGATTAATCTGACCCTCGGCCAAATGATTGCATCCCAGACAGTTGACCAAACATGACTAGAAAAGATCGCCCCCAAAGCATTAGTTTCCCTAAACAAGCCCCTTGTAACCACAACAAGCAACATCCAGAAAGGAATAATTAAAACTTACCTCACCCTGTTTATCTTCACCCTGGCCATTGCAGTCGTATTCGCCACCCTTTAAACAGCCCGCAAAGTCCCCCGACTGAGCCCCCGCGTTAATTCAAGCACTACAAACAAAGTCAATAACAGAACCCAAGCGCTAATTACTAACAACCCGCCCCCAACCGAGAACATCAACGCAACCCCACTCATATCACCACGAGTCGCCGCAAAGACCCCAAATTCATCCATAGCCACTCAAGAAAACTCATATCACCCTCCTTGGAATAACATCGAAACCACGGCAACTACAAAAGTATATCAAACCATAGATATTGCCACAGGCTCACTCCCCCAGCTCTCCGGGTAAGGCTCAGCCGCAAGAGCGGCTGAGTACGCAAACACAACGAGCATCCCCCCCAGATAAATTAAAAACAACACCAAGGACAAAAAAGACCCCCCATGCCCCAGCAGGATCCCACACCCGAGCCCCGCTACCATCACAAGCCCTAACGCTGCAAAGTACGGCGAAGGATTTGAAGCTACAGCCAGCAGGCCTAAGACTAACCCTAACAGAAATAAAGACATAACATAGGTCATAATTCTCGCCCGGATTCTAACCGGAACTAATGACTTGAAAAACCACCGTTGTTATTCAACTACAAGAACTTTTAATGGCTAGCCTTCGCAAAACCCACCCACTACTAAAAATCGCCAACGACGCACTCGTTGACCTCCCTGCACCTTCTAACATTTCAGTCTGATGAAACTTCGGCTCCCTACTGGGGATATGCCTAATTATTCAGATCCTCACTGGCCTCTTCTTAGCAATACATTACACCTCCGACATCGCCACTGCTTTTTCTTCAGTTGCCCATATTTGCCGAGATGTAAATTACGGCTGACTAATCCGGAATCTCCACGCTAACGGAGCCTCCTTCTTCTTCATCTGCATCTATCTGCACATCGGACGGGGTCTTTACTACGGCTCCTATCTCTATAAAGAAACCTGGAACGTGGGGGTGGTCCTTCTGCTTCTGGTAATGATAACTGCTTTCGTAGGCTACGTCCTCCCATGAGGACAAATGTCCTTCTGAGGTGCTACCGTCATCACCAACCTACTATCAGCTGTCCCATACATTGGCAACGACCTTGTCCAATGAATTTGAGGGGGCTTCTCTGTAGACAATGCAACCCTGACCCGCTTCTTCGCCTTCCACTTCCTATTTCCCTTCGTCATTGCAGCCGCCACCTTAATCCACCTGATCTTTCTTCACGAAACAGGGTCTAATAACCCCCTAGGCATAAATTCAGATGCTGACAAAATCCCCTTCCACCCCTACTTCTCATATAAAGACTTATTAGGATTCGCGGTGGCATTGCTAGCCCTTTCTTCCCTTGCACTTTTTGCTCCCAACCTATTAGGCGACCCGGACAACTTCACCCCTGCAAACCCCCTTGTAACCCCTCCCCACATCAAGCCTGAATGATATTTCCTGTTTGCCTACGCCATTCTCCGCTCCATCCCCAACAAATTAGGAGGAGTATTGGCCCTACTAGGCTCCATTCTGGTACTCATGGTTGTCCCCATCTTACACACATCAAAACAACGAGGCACAATATTCCGCCCCATCACACAATTCCTGTTCTGAACTTTAATCGCTGATATTGTAATCCTGACCTGAATCGGAGGAATGCCCGTCGAACACCCGTTTATTATTATTGGCCAAATTGCCTCAATTATTTACTTTTCACTTTTCCTATGCTTCATGCCGTTAGCCAGCCTATTGGAAAACAAGGCCTTAGGCTGAGCATGCATTAGTAGCTCAGCTTCAGAGCGCCGGTCTTGTAAACCGGAGGCCGAGGGTTAAACTCCCCCCTACTGCTTCAAAGAAAGGGGATTTTAACCCCCGCCGCTAACTCCCAAAGCTAGTATTCTAAAGTTAAACTATTCTTTGATGATATTACATTATTTGCATAACATAGACATTACTATGTATTATCAACCATCGTATAATTAAACCATATTTTTGTTCATTTAGAATAGGGGGTGTTAAAACCATTGCATCCCTTATTCAAAATAATATTCAAGTCAATCAGGAAACAGAATAATCACCATACTTGCTAGTTCAATGGATATACCACGAACTAACCATCTCTGGTTGCTGAAGCTATTTAGCCCAATAAGAACCGACCAACATATGGAGGGTGCGTTAACTCTTATTGAAGGTGAGGGACAAAAATTGTGGGGGTTTCACTACTTGAATTATTCCTGGCATTTGGTTCCTACTTCAGGAACATGGAAGGATTATACCCCTAAAAGTCCAACTACCCTGGCATAAGTTAATGTTGAGATACTATGATGGGACACCCACCATGCCGAGCATTCTTTCCATAGGGCATTTGGTTCCCTTTTTTGTTCTCCTTTCAATTACATTTCAGAGTGCACACGGTAATATAAAATAAGGTGGAACATTTCCTTGAATGAGTACATAACTGTAACTCTAAATAGGCAATAACTAAGAGTTACATTAAAATTTTTCAAGGACATAACAGTACTTAATTAATCGAGATAAACTACTGTTTCCCCCCTTCAAGGTTTTTTCACGTAAACCCCCCCTACCCCCCCAAAACTCTTAAGGTATATAACACTCCTGAAAACCCCCCGGAAACAGGAAAACCTTGAGCGATCAATGGGGCCCGAAAATTTGCATTTTAAACTATTATAATATTGCAAAT